TCATCACAAAATATTTCTAGATCCCAATACACCCAATGCCAAATAGCTGCCAAGAAGCACAAGCCAGAAAACACAATATGTGCCCCAGCCACACCTTCGTAACTCCAAATACCCGGATTCGTTATAGTCCCTCCTGTGATACTCCAACCGCCCCATGAATTGGTTATTCCTAAACGAGTCATGAAGGGTATAACGAACATACCTTGTCTCCACATTGGATCAAGAACGGGGTCAGAGGGATCAAAAACTGCTAATTCATATAGAGCCATCGAACCGGCCCAACCAGCAACCAGAGCTGTATGCATTATATGGACAGAAAGCAACCGACCGGGATCATTCAATACGACGGTATGAACACGATACCAAGGCAAACCCATGGAAATACCCCTTTATCAACGAAAAATAGACACTATGTAACTTTATTGCATTGGAAAAACTATGCTATGGACCTCCCCCTTTCAGTGAATTATCTCTGAGCAAGGGTTAATATTTGTTCTATTCTGTTGGTAATAATGGAACAATTCTGTTCGTAGGAACAAAGAGAAGCAGATCTATTCTATACCCGATAAGTACCAATACGCAATGGGGGGTTGATCCCATTTTTTATGGGCGAATGCATCCAGACTTGTTCATCATTCCAAGGACCTATTAGTATAGTAAGAATTTAGAATTTGACTTTATTCATTCTGTCTTCCTTATCCAATCTATGGATAAAATATGATAAAGGCCAATATTATGAAGACACTAAACCCATTGTTACGTTTCCACATCAAAGTGAAATATAGTACTTAATTCTTTTTTCTTTCATTTAATGCCTATTGGTGTTCCAAAAGTACCTTTTCGAAATCCTGGAGAGGAAGATGCATCTTGGGTTGACGTATAGTGCGACTTGTCAGATATATTGGGTCATATGGGATTTCCCCGTTCTCTCCCCCGATCGAGATATCCTCTGTTTCGCCCAAGAAACATTGATTGAATTATCAAAAATTTGGAGCGTGAAGTGCAATTAGATCCATTTTTGGGGGGATCCGGATTAATATTATCAATTAGAATAATTTATGGTTGGCTTGGTTGGACCAATAAAATGAAGTATCCAGGCTCCGTTTAGAAAAAACCCAATTGGTAATATATCGACGATTACTACTTCTATCATAAACGATTTTTTTTTTATAAATAGGAGTGATCTCAAAGTGTTAATCAATCAATAATATGATTAATACGTCGAATATTTGGCGGAAGACATGAAATGAATTGAAAAAAAAAAGGAAGTCGTAGTAAAAAGAAGTGGTATTGGGGGCATTTATCCTATATGTGCAAATCGAAATCGGGCCTATCTTTACCTGGAGTAGAGCATAAACCTAAAAGAATTGAAAAGGCCCATTCAGGAACAAGAAAATGACATCGTGATTTGGATTATATCTCGATGAAACAATACATCAATGAGAAGTTAGTTCGATAAGTTTAGTGAATTCTTTTTATATTATAGGGAAACGGACCAAAACTTATCTTTCTTGAAAAATGGAAGAAAAGGTTCCTTCATTAGAAGTTAGAAAGAGTCTGCTATAAAAAAAAAGAGGGACTGGAATCTACACATTGATTCTATTTTTTTTTTTTCGCGGTTTTTTTTGAACCGTATGCATCAAAAGGTGCGTGTACGGTTCCTAAGGGATACAATTTGATCCTAATCAACCGACTTTATCGAGAAAGATTACTTTTTTTAGGCCAAGAGATTAATAGCGAGATCTCGAATCAACTTATTGGTCTTATGGTATATCTCAGTATAGAGGATGATACCAAGGATCTGTATTTGTTTATAAACTCTCCTGGCGGATGGCTAATACCCGGAGTAGCTATTTATGATACCATGCAATTTGTGCGACCAGATGTACATACAATATGCATGGGATTGGCCGCTTCAATGGGATCCTTTATCCTGGTCGGAGGAAAAATTACCAAACGTATAGCATTCCCTCACGCTTGGCGCCAATGAGTTTTTTATTTTAATTTGAGAGAAAAAAGAAGACTATGCCTTCGCCATATGAAATAGGAATATCAAGTAATAATAGCATGGCACTTCGAATTCGATATGAGAAAATTCTTTTATTGTTTTTTCAAAACATTAGATTATGTATCGAAAGAGTAGTATGAGATAAAAGGGATTTCCGATTTTATCTTATCTATCGGGAGTCCATTTCAGCGTCACAAACTTTTTTTTGTTTTCACACCGGAAGGCTCTTAACACTTAACAATATTTATGTTATCAAAGAGTACAAAAAAAAAGATTATTTTTTTCCTTATTTGATCGGATCAAAAAGAAACTTTGGGATTGCTGAATCATAAACGAAATAAATATATAAAGCAACGGAACCATCATAGTATTTTTTAACTCCTACGAAAGAAAGGGTGGTAATTGGAGCATTTACCGATCTGGGTCCGATAGACTCTATATTTTCTCTTTCTTCCGATGAAAGGTAAAAGTAAATTCCATTATAGAGCCGTA